ATTGGACGTATATTCCTATTGCAACTTCCCGAATGGTCTGAGGATTTACAGGAATGGAATAGAGAGATCCATCTAAAATGTACCTATAATGGTGTTCCATTATCCGAAACAGAATTTCCAAAAAATTGGTTAACAGATGGTATTCAGATAAAAATCTTATTTCCTTTCTATCTGAAACCTTGGCACAAATCAAAACTACGATCCTCTCAGAAAGATCTAATGAAAAATAAAAAAGAAAAAGATGATTTTTGTTTTTTAACAGTTTGGGGAATGGAAACTGAACTTCCCTTTTGTTCGCCCCGAAAACGACTTTCCTTTTTTAAACCCATCTTAAAGGAATTTGAAAAAAAAATGGGAAACTGTAAAAAGAAGTATTTTCGAGTTCTAACTGTTTTCAAAGGAAAACTAAAATTACTTCGAAAAGTTTCAAAAGAAACAAAAAAATGGGTTATCAAAAGTGTTATTTTTATAAAAAAAATACTAAAAAAACTTTCCAAAGTAAATCCAATTCTATTTTTTAGATTAAGAGAAGTAGGAGTATATGCATCAACCGAAATTAAAGAAGAAAAAGATTCCATAAGAAGCAATCAGATAATTCACGAATCCTTTAGTCAAATTACATCTCCGAGTTGGACAAATTCTTCATTGACAGAAAAAAAAATGAAGGATTTGACTGATAGAACAAGTACAATTCGAAATCAAATAGAAAGAATCACAAAAGAGAAAAAAAAAGTAACTCCAAGAATAAATAATCTTAGTCCTACAAGTTATAATGCTAAAAGGTTCGAAAAACGGCAAATATTAAAAATAAGGAATGCTCGATTAATCTATAAATTACTCCCCCTTTTCAAAATTTTTATTGAAAAAATATACACGGCTCTATTTTTATCTATCATTAATATTCCCAGAATAAATACAGAACTTTTTCTTAAATTAACAAAAAAAATTATTGATAAATCCATTTACAATAATGAAAGAAAAGAAGAAAAAATTAATAAAAAAAAGAAACCTCCAATTCCGTTTATTTCGACTATAAAAAAGCCACTTGATAATATTAGTAATATTAAAAGAAATTCACATATTTTTTATGACTTATCCTACATGCCACAAGCATATGTATTTTACAAATTATCACAAATCCAAGTTAGTAACTCGTTAAGACCTGTTGTTCAATATCAAGGAATCCCCCCTTTTCTTAAGCCTAAAATAAAGGATTCTTGTGAAACACGAGGAATGTTTCATTCGAAATTATCAGATAAAAAAATTCCGAGTTATGAAATGAATCCATGGAAAACCTGGTTACGAGGACATTATCAATACCATTTATCTCAGATTAGATGGTCTAGATTAATACCAGAAAAATGGCGAAAAACAGTTTATCAGCGTCGTATAGCTAAAAAGGAAAATTTAAGCAAACGGCATTCATCTGAAAAAGACTCATTAATGAATTACAAAAAACAATTTGAAGTATATTCATTATCGAATCAAAAAGATAATTTTCTAAAATACTATAGATATGATCTTTTATCATATAAATTTCTTAATTATGAAAATAAAGCGGAATGCTTTTTTTCTAGATCTCCCCTTCACGGAAATAAGAACAAAGAGATTTCTTATAACACGTCTAAAGAAACCCTTTTTGATATGCTCAGGAACATCCCTATTAAAAATGATCTAGGAAAGGTCGATATTATATATATGGAAAAACCGTCCGATAGAAAATATTTCGATCGGAAAATTTTCTATTTTTTTATTAGACAAAAAATCGGTATTGAGGCCTCAATCATAATCGATACCAATAGGAATCAAAATACTCAAATTCGTACTAATAATTCTCAAATAATTTCTAAAAAAGATCTTTTTTATCTTATGATTCCAGAGATCAATCTAGCAAACTCCCACAAAGGATTTTTTGATTGGATGGGAATGAATGAAAAAATGCTAAAGCGTCCCAGATCAAATCTGGAACTTTGGTTCTTCCCAGAATTTGTGTTACTTTATAAGACATATAAACTGAAACCTTGGTTTATACCAAGCAAATTGCTGCTTTTAAATTTAGATATAAGTGAAACTAAAGAAACTAAAAAGATCAATGAAAAGGAAAAAGGAAGTTTTTTGATAGCATCAAATAAAAAGTATCGAAATAAAGAAGAAAAAGAACTCACAAGCCAAGTGGATCGAAGATCTGTTCTCTCAGAACAAAAAGATATTGAAGCAAATTATGCAACAAGATCGGACATGAAAAAAGGGAAAAAGAAAAAACAATACAAAAGCAACACGGAAGCAGAACTAGATTTCTTCCTGAAACGTTTTTTGCTTTTTCAATTGAGATGGGATGAGACTTTGACTCAAAGACTGATCAATAATATCAAGGTATATTGTCTCCTGCTTAGACTGATAGATCCAAGAAAAATTACTATATCCTCGATTCAAAAGAGAGAAATGAATTTGGATATAATGCTGATTCAGAAGAATTTAACTCTTTCAGAATTGATGAAAAAGGGAGTATTGATTCTAGAACCCATTCGTTTGTCTGGAAAAAAAGATGGGCAATTTATTATGTATCAAACCATAGGTATTTCGTTGGTTCATAAGAGTAAGCATCAAACTAATCAAAAATACCAAGAGCAGGGATATGTTGCTAACAATAATTTTGATGAAACTATTTCACCACATCAAAAAATAACCGGAAATAGAAACAAAAATCATTTTGATTTACTTGTTCCCGAAAATATTTTAGCCTTTAGACATTGTAGAAAATTGAGAATTCTAATTTGTTTCAATTCAAAAAATCTAAATTATATAGATAGAGATCCGGTATTTTGGAACGGAAAGAACGTAAAAAACAGCAGCCAAGTTTCACAGGACAATAACCACCTTGATAGAGAGAAAAATCAATTAATGAAATTAAAGCTCTTTCTTTGGCCTAATTATCGATTAGAAGATTTAGCTTGTATGAATCGTTATTGGTTTGATACTAATAATGGTAGTCGTTTCAGTATGTTAAGGATACATCTGTATCCACGATTGAAAATTTGTTGATAATACACTTTTTCTATATATCCTATACCCTATATATAATAGGGTATATGAAACCAAACAAATACACAGATCACATGTCTTGTCTCACCTTTCATTCTAGTATCCAATATGAAATTGGATTGATTGATTTGAATTCAGGAAATTCTTGTCTCACCTTTCATTCTAGTATCCAATATGAAATTGGATTGATTGATTTGAATTCAGGAAATTAGGAGTTCATAAAGAAATTTGCATTAGATTGTTGTATATACTACATTCAAATTTTCAAATTAATGGCATTATTATTATTGATCGGTAAAATCCATATCTGTAAAAAGCAAAGGGGGTTTTTTATGGTAAAAAATTCATTCATTTCGGTTATTTCTCAAAAACAAAACGAAGAAAAGAGAGGGTCTGTTGAATTTCAAGTATTCAGTTTCACCACCAAGATAAGGAGACTTACTTCACATTTGGAATTGCACAAAAAAGACTTTTCATCTCAGAGAGGTTTGCGAAAAATTTTGGGAAAACGTCAACGACTGCTGGCCTATTTGTCAAAAATAAATAGAGGGCGCTATAAAGAATTAATTAGTGAGTTGGATATTCGAGAGATAAAAACTCGTTAATTTGAAGCGTGATGCCATTTGAGCTTAAGCTTAGTCGTTTAAATTTTGATGAACTTCTTTTGACTTTCAGCAATGCATGGAAGAATTACTCGGGAAAAACTTATGATTGCACCAACTACAAGAAAAGACCTCATGATAGTCAATATGGGCCCCCACCACCCATCAATGCATGGTGTTCTTCGACTGATCGTTACTCTCGATGGTGAAGATGTTATTGATTGTGAACCAATATTGGGTTATTTACATAGAGGGATGGAGAAAATTGCGGAAAATCGAACAATTATACAATATTTGCCTTATGTAACACGTTGGGATTATTTAGCTACTATGTTCACAGAAGCAATAACCGTAAATGGACCCGAACAGCTAGGCAATATTCAAGTACCTAAAAGGGCTAGCTATATCAGAGTTATTATGTTGGAGTTGAGTCGTATCGCTTCCCATTTGTTATGGCTTGGCCCTTTTATGGCAGATATTGGGGCGCAGACCCCCTTTTTCTACATTTTTCGAGAACGAGAATTGATATATGACCTATTCGAAGCTGCTACCGGCATGCGCATGATGCATAATTATTTTCGTATCGGAGGAGTCGCTGCTGATCTACCTCATGGCTGGATAGATAAATGTTTGGATTTTTGCAATTATTTTTTAACCGGGGTTGCTGAATATCAAAAGCTTATTACACGGAATCCTATTTTTTTAGAACGGGTTGAGGGCGTAGGCATTATTGGCGGAGAAGAAGCACTAAATTGGGGTTTATCGGGCCCAATGCTACGAGCTTCCGGAATACAATGGGACCTTCGTAAAGTTGATCGGTATGAGTGTTACGACGAATTTGATTGGGAGATTCAATGGCAAAAAGAGGGGGATTCATTAGCTCGGTATTTAGTACGAATCGGCGAAATGACAGAATCCATACAAATTATCCAACAAGCTCTGGAAGGAATTCCAGGGGGACCCTATGAAAATTTGGAAAGCCGCCACTTTGATAGAATAAAAGACTCCGAATGGAATGATTTTGAATATCGATTTATTAGTAAAAAACCTTCTCCAACTTTTGAATTGTCCAAGCAAGAACTTTATGTAAGAGTCGAATCACCAAAAGGAGAATTGGGAATTTTTCTGATAGGAGATCAGAGTGTTTTTCCTTGGAGATGGAAAATTAGACCGCCGGGTTTTATCAACTTGCAAATTCTTCCGCAGTTAGTTAAAAGAATGAAATTGGCTGATATTATGACGATACTAGGTAGCATAGATATCATTATGGGAGAAGTTGATCGTTGAAATGCTAATTGATACAACAGAAATACAACCTATCAATTTTTTTTTCAGATTGGAATCCTTAAAAGAAGT